TACAGGCGCGGTGATCAGTCGGATCTTTGATTAATTAAATTAATCATTTTTTTTTTTAGTGACCTCCTCCTTAATCCACTGGAGGTCAAATTCTGATTGCTGTTGAAGTTAGCGACCTTATTTCAGTGGAATTTGACCTAACAAGAACGGAATCACGCACGCTCTATAGGATTTGAACCTACGACATCGGGTTTTGGAGACCCGCGTTCTACCGAACTGAACTAAGAGCGCTTTCTTATCAGAATTTTTTTGAACCCCAATACACCTTGCATGTATATATATAATATAGCGTTTCTAAACTAAAAATGAAAGAAAGATTATGTATGTCCAATTTAATTGATCTCAATTTATTCCTCCTTACTGCTCATAGGAGAACTAAAGTATAGGTAGGGATGACAGGATTTGAACCCGTGACATTTTGTACCCAAAACAAACGCGCTACCAAGCTGCGCTACATCCCTTTCAATTGGTCTACAGTTTCATTGTAGAGAATCCCTGTCTTCTTTTCCATAGTGTTATTTCTTCCATTGATATACATAATTTTTATTGTCATTTCTTCTTTTTTGGGGGGGCTCATGTCATATAACATATTGTATAACATATAATAAAATAATAAAAGACTTATCTATACCCATATGAGACGTTAAAAACAAAAAGAAGGAGGATTTTCAATGCGAGATCTAAAAACATATCTTTCCGTGGCACCAGTACTAAGTACTCTATGGTTCGGATCTTTAGCAGGTTTATTAATAGAGATCAATCGTTTATTCCCCGATGCGTTGACATTCCCCTTTTTTTCATTTTAGTTATTGATACGGGAAGGGGATTAGAGATACAATCAAATCAAATAGCTTTAACTAATTAATTGCTATTTTTTTTTTTTAAAAGACTAAATCTCAGCGAAAATCCCGGCTTAAATTTATATTATAATAGAGTGAGAACGGGGATGGAAATGTGCTCCTAGGTCAACAGTATCATAAAAAATAGTTAAATAAGATACTGTACTGCAATTAGAAATAGAGTTTGAAATAATTGTATTCCTTATTATTTACTATTTTTTGACTATTACTCTAGTGATTGCAACGAAATCTTTCATAATTCGATTTAGAGTTAGCAACTTCTATTTTTTCTTTGTTCCTTTCTTATTCGCTTCAGATTGAAAAAAATGGAAGAGTTGAGCGAATCAAAAACCAAAGGGGGTTCATGGCCAAGAGTAAAGATGTCCGAGTAACGGTTATTTTGGAATGTACCAGTTGTGTCCGAAACGGAGTTAATAAAGAATCAACGGGCATTTCCAGATATATTTCCCAAAAGAATCGACACAATACGCCGAGTCGATTGGAATTGAAAAAATTCTGTCCCTATTGTTACAAACATACGGTTCATGGGGAGATAAAGAAATAGATCGAATGCAGGTCTGTTTGTCACTATTCCAAGGAACATAAAAAATGACATATTATATATATAATATATATTTTAATATAACTAAAGTAAATCCTAATTTCTATTTCTTCTATTTCCGTATTTCTTCTATTTCAGTTGGATCTAAAAAAAAAGAATTAGAACTCAGAAATAGGATTTTCAGGGATAAGGAACAAAAAAACCATGGATAAATCCAAGCGACCCTTTCTTAAATCCAAACGATCTTCTCGTAGGCGTTTGCCCCCGATCCAATCGGGGGATCGAATTGATTATAGAAATATGAGTTTAATTAGTCGGTTTATTAGTGAACAAGGAAAAATTTTATCTAGACGCGTGAATAGATTGACCTTGAAACAACAACGATTAATTACTATTGCTATAAAACAAGCGCGCATTTTATCTTTGTTACCTTTTCTTAATAACGAGAAACAGTTTGAAAGAACCGAGTCGACCGCTAGAACTACTGGTTTTAGAACCAGAAATAAATAGGCTTACTCTTCAATCAAATCAAAATTCCAATATGCTATGAACTCAAACCCAGATGGATATTTTGTTCGAAAAATAATAAAATCTAAATTTAATTTTCGTGTTGTAATAAAAAAAAAAAGAATCAAAGAATCGGGGAAGAATAAAAGTTTTTTTGTTTGAGCGCGTTAACTCATTTTGACGACTTTAGCATCTTATCAATTGTTTCTTATACTAATTTATACTATATCTTCCCGGAGTTCATTCTCCGGGGAATGTCATTTTAGTTTTTCGGTAAATTCCTTACAATCCTTTTCCTCTATGATCTCATTAGAAATCATATAAAGACAATTCCTATTTAATATAGCTATTTGTGCAAGTATTTTACGATTAAGAAGCAATTTACTCTTGTACAGATCATTTATAAATCGACTATAACTATAGGATACTTTATTTTCACGAATTACTGCATTTATCCGAGTGATCCACAAACGACGAAAATCCCTCTTTTGCCTATCTCTATCCCGATGAGCAGAAACCAAAGCTCTTATTTTCTGTTGAGTAATAGTTCGAGTAAGTCTTGAATGAGCCCCCCCAAAGCTTGATGCAAATAAACGGATTTTTGTTCGACGTTTACGAGCTACATATCCTCGTCTAATTCTGGTCATTGAATAAATGAAACTTTGATGAATAACTAATTGATTTCCGTTCTTTTAGTTATTATTTTCCTCTTTACTGGTCGATTAATAACAAAACAGATTCTTCCAATGTATAAAATAAAAATTCCAATGGCTTTGGCTACTATAACCTCCCCGACCACTATATATATATATATTTTTCATTGTAAATATAAAAATCAAATTAAAATAATAGTGGTTCCATCGTTTCTATGGTTACTTCTTAAACGGTGAGGTCCTTTCTATACACCGGAACCCCTTCCTGCATTTAATCAATATTATTGGTAACTTGTACAGTTCACATCCTTTGGCTCTACCCATGAATTATATTATTTAGTAATAGGTCTTTCACAATGAGATCTAACCCATACAGTAACGGTATTTAATTATGAAAGTTAGCTAGGTAGCTGACCCTGTTAGTCCGTTTTTGCAAGAGTGGGAACATTATTTTTCTGCTTATATATTTCCCCCGCTTAATGGATAACCATTTCTTACCAAAGGGGAATTGCTTCTCATCTTAAATTCAGGTGATTGGATTTGCACCAATGGAAACCATAAATTGAATACACAGGGAGATAATGGATCTTTTTGATTTGTAGATAGTGGGTGGAATTCTTCCATTGTATCCTATCCTATTCATATTCTATTTCTATCCTATTCACTGGTCTTGATTGATCACTGATACTGGAAACATACAGTTTGTCTTTTTTTTGTGTCCCAGTCCTAGCTCATGATCTAAACGTGTCGCACATACACCCTAGTACATGTTCCTCGGCGCTGAGGACATCCCCGAAGAGCGGGGGATTTCGTGACATTTCTTATTGGCTGTCGTGTGTTTCTAATAAGTTGCTTAATGGTTGGCATGCTGTATCATATACATAATAGGCTGGTTGAGATCGATCCTAACCGGATGATTATGAATCGCCTTTTTTTTTAATCTATTTAATAGAATATTAAAATATTAAACCCGGATAAGAATATAAATAAAATCGCAACACAACAATAGTAGGGATTTCAGCGAAATCCTTCATTCAACCGCTACAAGATCAACAATTCCATGAGCTTGGGCTTCTGTTGCTGACATAAAAACATCTCTTTCCAGATCTTCGGATACAACCCATAAGGGTTTGCCCGTTCTTTGTACATAAACCCTTGTGATGGTTTCGCGCAGTTTCAGTAGTTCTTCCGCTTCCAAGATAAATTCTCCCGTTTGTGCCTCAGAAAAAGAGGCTGCGGGTTGGTGAATCATTACCCTGATGATAAATAAATGATTTCTCTATCTTGCAGGATGATGAGGTGCAAAAAAAAAAAGAATTGAAGAACCGTACGGGCATTTTTTGTGCAGTGCATACGGCTCTCTAATGGAATTTACTTTCACCTTACAGCCGAGAAAATCTAGGATCTATCAGACGCAGATCGGTAAATGATCCAATTACCACCCTTCCTTTCGGGGGAGTTAAAAAATACTATGATGGTTCCGTTGCTTTATATATTTATTTCGTCTGTGATTCAGCAATCCCAAAGTTTTTTTGAGCTAAGGCAAAAAATGAATCTGTTCTATAAAAAATAAATATTGTTAAAACCCTTCCGGTGTGAAAACAAAAAAAAGTTTGTGACGCTTAAATGGACTACCCTAAGATAAAATCGGAATATCTTATTATCTCATACTACTCTTTCGATACATAATTTAATGTCAAAAAAAAGAGAGTTTTATCATATCAAATTTGAAGTGCCATGCTATTATTACTTAATATTCCTGCTAAGGCATAGTATTTTTTTCTTTCAAATAAAAAACTCAATGGCGCCAAGCGTGAGGGAATGCTAGACGTTTGGTAATTTCTCCTCCGACCAGGATAAAGGATCCCATTGAAGCGGCCAATCCCATGCATATTGTATGTACATCTGGTCTTACAAATTGCATAGTATCGTAAATAGCTACTCCGGGTATTACCCATCCTCCGGGAGAATTTATAAACAAATAGAGATCTTTGGTATCATCCTCTATACTGAGATATACCATAAGACCAATAAGTTGATTTGAGATCTCACTATCAACCTCTTGGCCTAAAAAAAGCAATCTTTCTCGATAAAGTCGGTTGATTAGGATAAAAAACAATCCCTTAGGAACCGTACATGCACCTTTTGAGGCATACGGTTCAAAAAATCGCGGAAAAAAGATCAATGTATAAGATTCCAGCCCCTTTATTTTGGCTTAGAGTAGGTTCTATCTAACTTTTAACAAAGGAACCCTTTTTTATGGAAAAAAAAGAGAAGTTTTTGCTCGTTTTCCTATAACCTATAATATGAAATTCACTACACTTATCAAACACACTTCTCATTGATATATTGTTTCATCGAGATCCAATCCAAATTACGATGTAATTTTCTTGTTCCTGAAGGGGTCCCTTCCATTTTTTTAGGTTTATGCTCTACTCCAGGTAAAGATTTCCCCGATTTATATTTGCACATATAGGATAAATGCTCCCAATACCACTTCTTTTTTTAATTCATTTGATGCCTTTCTTCCGTCAAATATTTGAGGTATTCAGCATATTATTCTATTCGATTAATTAACACTTTGAGATCACCCCTCTTTCTAATTTAATAATAAACGAATTTAATATTTAATAATCAAATCGTTTATGATACAAGTAGTACGCCGATCTATTACTAATTGGGTTTTTTCTAAACGGAGCCTGGATACTTCATTTTCTTGGTCCAACCAAGCCAACCATAAATAAGTTTTATTGAGATGGTAATATTAATCTGGATCCCCCCAAAACGGATCTAATTGCACCTCACGCGCCAATTTTAAAATAAATTGATTGGGTGAAACAAGGGATATCTCAATCGAGGGAGAGAACGGGGAAATCCCATATGACCCAATATATCTGACAAGCCGCACTATACGTCAACCCAAGATGCATCTTCCTCTCCAGGACTTCGAAAAGGTACTTTTGGAACACCAATAGGCATTAACAAAAAATGAAGTACTATATTTCACTTTGATGTGGAAACGTAATAATGGGTTTAATTGTCTTCATAAAAATTGGCCGTTATTAATTTTAGCCATGGTCAGAAAGGAAGACAGAATTAATAAAGTAACTAAAATTATTCCAAATAGGTCTTTCGAATGATGACTAAGTATGGATGGATTCACTCATAGAAAATGGGCTCAACCCACCATTGCGTATTGGGGCTTATCGGGTATAGAATAGATCTGCTTCTCTTTGTTCCTACGAACAGAATTGTTTGATTATTGCCAGCAGAAGAAAACAAATATTATCTCCTGCTCGGAGAGAATCCACTGAAGGGGGGAGGTCCATAGTATCGTTTTAAAAATGCAATAAAGTTACATAGTCTTTATCTTTCTTTGCTAAAAGGGGTATTTCCATGGGTTTGCCTTGGTATCGTGTTCATACCGTTGTATTGAATGATCCCGGTCGGTTGATTGCTGTCCATATAATGCATACAGCTCTGGTTGCTGGTTGGGCCGGTTCAATGGCTCTATATGAATTAGCCGTTTTTGATCCTTCTGATCCCGTTCTTGATCCAATGTGGAGACAAGGTATGTTCGTTATACCCTTCATGACTCGTTTAGGAATAACTAATTCGTGGGGTGGTTGGAGTATCACAGGGGGGGCTGTAACGAATTCAGGCATTTGGAGTTACGAAGGTGTGGCCGGAGCGCATATTGTGTTTTCTGGCTTGTGCTTCTTAGCAGCTATTTGGCATTGGGTGTATTGGGATCTAGCAATCTTTACTGATGAACGTACAGGAAAACCGTCTTTGGATTTGCCCAAGATTTTTGGAATTCATTTATTTCTTTCAGGGGTGGCTTGTTTTGGTTTTGGCGTATTTCATGTAACAGGTTTGTATGGCCCTGGAATATGGGTGTCCGATCCTTATGGACTAACTGGAAAAGTACAATCTGTAAATCCAGCGTGGGGTGTGGAAGGTTTTGATCCGTTTGTTTCGGGCGGAATAGCCTCTCATCATATTGCAGCGGGTACATTGGGCATATTAGCGGGCCTATTTCATCTTAGTGTTCGTCCGCCTCAACGTCTATACAAAGGATTACGTATGGGCAATATTGAAACCGTCCTTTCCAGTAGTATCGCTGCTGTCTTTTTTGCTGCTTTTGTAGTTGCTGGAACTATGTGGTATGGTTCAGCAACTACCCCCATCGAATTATTTGGTCCCACTCGTTATCAATGGGATCAGGGATACTTCCAGCAAGAAATATATAGAAGAGTTAGTGCTGGACTCGCTGAAAATCAAAGTTTCTCAGAAGCTTGGTCTAAAATTCCGGAAAAACTTGCTTTTTATGATTACATTGGGAATAATCCGGCAAAGGGGGGATTATTCAGAGCGGGCTCAATGGACAACGGGGATGGAATAGCTGTTGGATGGTTAGGACACCCCATCTTTAGAGATAAAGAAGGGCGTGAACTTTTTGTACGTCGTATGCCTACCTTTTTCGAAACATTTCCAGTTGTTTTGGTAGATGGAGACGGAATTGTTAGAGCTGATGTTCCTTTTAGAAGGGCAGAATCAAAGTATAGTGTTGAACAAGTAGGTGTAACTGTTGAGTTCTACGGCGGCGAACTTAACGGAGTTAGTTATAGTGATCCTGCTACTGTTAAAAAATATGCTAGACGCGCTCAATTGGGTGAAATTTTTGAATTAGATCGTGCTACTTTGAAATCTGATGGTGTGTTTCGTAGCAGTCCGAGGGGTTGGTTTACTTTTGGACATGCTTCGTTTGCTTTGCTCTTTTTCTTCGGACACATTTGGCATGGTGCTCGAACCTTATTCAGAGATGTTTTTGCTGGTATTGACCCGGATTTGGATGCTCAAGTAGAATTTGGCGCATTCCAAAAACTTGGAGATCCAACTACAAAAAGACAAGTAGTCTGATATAATATAACATTGT